AGATTAAGAGAAGTATATAAATTAAGCGAAATTAAAGAAGAAAAAGATTCCATGATAAGCAATCAGATAATTCACGAATCATTTAATCAAATTGCATCTCCGAGTTCGTCAAATTATTCATTGACGGAAAAAAAAACGAAGGATCTCGCTGATAGAACAAGTAAAATTCGAAATCAAATAAAAAGAATCTCAAAAGAGAAAAAAAAAGTAACTCCAAGAATAAATAATCTTAGTCCTAACAAAACAAATTCTAATGCTAAAAGATTCGAAAAATGGCAAATATTAAAAAGAAGAAATGCTCGATTAATCTATAAATTCCCCCCTTTTTTTAAAATTTTCATTGAAAAAATCTACACAGATCTATTTTTATCTATCATTAATATTCCCAGAATAAATACAAAACTTTTTCTTAAAGTAACAAAAAAAATTATTGATAAATCGATTTACAATAATGAAAGAAAACAAGAAAGAATTAATAAAAAAAAGAAAACTCCAATTACATTTATTTCGACTATAAAAAAGCCATTTGATAATATTAGTAATATTAAAGAAAATTCACGTATTTTTTATGACTTATCCTACGTGTCACAAGCATATGTATTTTACAAATTATCACAAATTCAAATTAGGAACTCGGTAAGATCTGTTGTTCAATATCAAAGAATCCCCCCTTTTCTTAAGTCTAAAATAAAGGATTCTTTTGAAAGACAAGGAATGATTCATTCGAAATTAGCAAATAAAAAACTTCCAAGCTATGAAACGAATCAATGGAAAAACTGGTTAAAAGGACATTATCAATACCATTTATCTCAGATCGGATGGTCTAGATTAATACCAGAAAAATGGCGAAATAGAGTTCGCCAGCGTTGTATAGTTAAAAAGGAAAATTTAAGCAAACGGCATTCATATGAAAAAGACCAATTGGTTGGTTCCAAAAAAAAATCGGAAGTATATTTATTATCCAATGAAAAAAGTAATTTTCGAAAATATTATAGATATAATCTTTTATCATATAAATTTATTAATTATGATAATAAAACGGAATGGTTTTTTTATAGATTTCCCTTTCAAGAAAATAAGAACCAAGAAATTTATTATACTTATAACAGGCCTAAAAAGGCCTTTTTTGATATATTGAGGAACATCCCTATTCAAAATGATCTAGGACAGGTTGATATTCCATATATGGAAAAATCGGCCGATAGAAAAAACTTTGATTGGAAATTTTTCAATTTTTATCTTAGCCAAAAAGCCGATATTGAGACCTGGATCATTATTGATACCAATAGGAATCAAAATACTCAAATTCCTACTAACAATTCTCAAATAATTTCTAAAAAAAATATTTTTTATCTTATGATTCCAGAAACCAATTCACCAAACCCCCACAAAGGATTTTTTGATTGGATGGGAATGAATGAAAAAATACTAAAGCGCCCCATATCGAATCTGGAATTTTGGCTCTTCCCAGAATTTGTGTTACTTTATAAGGCATATAAAACAAAACCTTGGTTTATACCAAGCAAATTACTTCTTTTAAATTTAAATAGTAGTGAAAATAAAAAGATTAATGAAAAGAAAAAGATTAATTTGTTGATAGCCTCGAATAAAAAGCATCGAAATCAAGAAGAAAAAGAACCCATAAGTCAAGGAGATCGTGGATCCGTTCTCTCACAACAAAAAGATATTGAAGATAATTATGCAAGCTTGGACATAAAAAAGGGGAAAAAGAGAAAACAATACAAAAGCAATACAGAAGCAGAACTAGATTTATTCCTGAAACGTTATTTGGTTTTTCAATTGAAATGGTGCACAACTTTAAATCAAAGAATGATCAATAATATCAAGGCATATTGTCTTCTGCTTAGACTGATAGATCCAAAAAAAATGACTATAACCTCCATTCAAAAGAGAGAAATAAATTTGGATAGAATGCCGATTCAAAGTAATTTAACTCTTTCAGAATTAATGAAGAGGGGGGTATTGATTGTAGAACCACTTCGTTTGTCTGGAAAAAAAGATGGACAATTTATTATGTACCAAACCGTAGGTATTTCGTTGCTTCATAAGAGTAAGCATCAAATTAATCAAAAATATCAAGAGCAAAGATATGTTTCTAGGACAAATTTGGATGAAACAATTTCACCACATCAAAGAATAAATGAAAATAGAGACAAAAATCATTTTGATTTACTTGTTCCAGAAAATATTTTATCGTTTAAACGTCGTAGAAAAGCGAGAATTCTAATTTGTTTCAATTCAAAGAATGAAAATTATACATATAGAAATCCAGTATTTTGGAATAGAAAGAACATAAAAAACAGCAGCCGAGTTTCACATGACAATAATTATCTTGATAGAGAGAAAAATCAATTAATGAAATTAAAGTTCTTTCTTTGGCCTAATTATCGATTAGAAGATTTAGCTTGTATGAATCGTTATTGGTTTGATACCAATAATGGCAGTCGTTTCAGTATGTTAAGAATACATCTGTATCCGCGATTGAAATTCTGTGAATAATACAATTTTTCTATATATACCCTAAACCCTATTTCTATATACCCTATATATAATCTATATTAATCTATATATAATATAGGGTATATGAAAGTAAACAAATATACAGATCACGTACTTTTCTTGTCTCACATCTCATTCTAGTATTCAATATGAAATGAATTATGAATAATATCTCAATTAGTTTTCCAAATGAATCAATAGAAACTTCTTAATTTTAGGTCTAAATTCTTCGATGCAAAAATGTACCAATCTTTTTCTATTCCTATCTAAATCCAATTTCCAATTCGATTGATTGGTTTGAATTCAGAAAGGAGTTATTTGGATTAAATTATTGTATATACCACATCAAAATTAATGGCATTATTATTACTTATACTTATTACTGATCGGTAAAATCCATATCTGTACAAGGGGAAAGGAGAGTTTTTTATGGTAAAAAATTCAGTAATTTCTATTATTTCTCAAAAAGAAAATAAAGAAAATAGAGGGTCTGTTGAATTTCAAGTATTCAGTTTCACCACTAAGATAAGGAGACTTACTTCACATTTGGAATTGCACAAAAAAGACTTTTCATCTCAGAAAGGTTTGCGAAAAATTTTGGGAAAACGTCAACGACTACTAGCCTATTTGTCAAAAAGAAATAGAGGACGCTATAAAGAATTAATTGATGAGTTGGATATTCGAGAAATAAAAACTCGTTAATTTGAAGCATGATATCATTTGACGAGCTTAGTCTTGATGAGCTTAGTCGTTTAAATTTTGATGAATTTCTTTTTACTTTCAGCAATGCATGGAAGACTGACTCGGGAAAAACTTATGATTACACCAACTACAAGAAACGACCTCATGATAGTCAATATGGGCCCTCACCACCCATCAATGCATGGTGTTCTTCGACTAATCGTTACTCTCGACGGTGAAGATGTTATTGACTGTGAACCTATATTGGGTTATTTACATAGAGGAATGGAAAAAATTGCGGAAAATCGAACAATTATACAATATTTGCCTTATGTAACACGTTGGGATTATTTAGCTACTATGTTTACAGAAGCAATAACCGTAAACGGACCTGAACAGCTAGGCAATATTCAAGTACCTAAAAGGGCTAGCTATATTAGAGCTATTATGCTGGAGTTAAGTCGTATCGCTTCCCATTTGTTATGGCTTGGCCCTTTTATGGCAGATATTGGGGCACAGACCCCCTTTTTCTATATTTTGCGAGAACGAGAATTGATATATGACTTATTCGAAGCTGCTACCGGTATGCGCATGATGCATAATTATTTTCGTATCGGAGGAGTCACTGCTGATCTACCTCATGGCTGGATAGATAAATGTTTAGATTTTTGCGATTATTTTTTAACTGGGGTTGCTGAATATCAAAAGCTTATTACACGAAATCCTATTTTTTTAGAACGAGTTGAAGGCGTAGGTATTATTGGCGGAGAAGAAGCATTAAATTGGGGTTTATCGGGGCCAATGCTACGAGCTTCCGGAATACAATGGGATCTTCGTAAAGTTGATCGTTATGAGTGTTATGACGAATTTAATTGGGAGATTCAATGGCAAAAAGAAGGAGATTCATTAGCTCGTTATTTAGTACGAATCGGCGAAATGACAGAATCCATAAAAATTATCCAACAGGCCCTGGAAGGAATTCCAGGGGGGCCCTATGAGAATTTAGAAAGCCGGCGCTTTGATAGAATAAAAGACCCTGAATGGAATGATTTTGAATATCGATTTATTAGTAAAAAACCTTCTCCAACTTTTGAATTATCCAAGCAAGAACTTTATGTAAGAGTCGAAGCACCAAAAGGAGAATTGGGAATTTTTCTGATCGGAGATCAGAGTGTTTTTCCTTGGAGATGGAAAATCCGACCGCCGGGGTTTATCAACTTGCAAATTCTTCCGCAGTTAGTTAAAAGAATGAAATTGGCTGATATTATGACGATACTAGGTAGTATAGATATCATTATGGGAGAAGTTGATCGTTGAAATGATAATTGATATAACAGAAATAGAAGCTATTCATTCTTTTTTCAGATTGGAATCCTTAAAAGAAGTTTATGGGCTCGTATGGATGCTTGTCCCTATTTTCATTCTTGTATTAGGAATCACACTGGGTGTACTAGTAATTGTTTGGTTAGAAAGAGAAATATCTGCAGAGATACAGCAACGTATTGGACCCGAATATGCAGGTCCTTTGGGAATGCTTCAAGCTTTAGCAGATGGTACAAAACTACTTTTCAAAGAAAATCTTCTTCCGTCTAGAGGAGATACTCGTTTATTCAGTATTGGTCCATCCATAGCAGTCATATCCATTTTACTAAGTTATTCAATAATTCCTTTTAGCTATCGCTTTATTCTAGCTGATCTTAGTATTGGTGTTTTTTTATGGATCGCCGTTTCAAGTCTTGCTCCCGTTGGATTACTTATGTCAGGCTATGGATCAAATAATAAATATTCCTTTTTAGGTGGATTAAGGGCTGCTGCTCAATCAATTAGTTATGAAATACCATTAACTCTATGTGTATTATCAATATCTCTACGTGTGATTCGGTAAGACATAAAAATTCCTCCATTTCTTTTCTTTCTAAGAAGAAAGTTAAATGATTTGAATATCTATTTTTTTATTCATCATTAGGTTGATGAATTAAACCAGATAGTTATATGAGTGAAATAAAACGGCTTATAAATTTGCTGTTAAAGGAATTCAATCTCATTTCCTATGTACAAGAATTAAGTGAAAGTAAACATAAGCAGTCAAGGCTGTTTACCCCAAGATTGGCTGATTAGTCATCATGGCTTGAAGCGGGTTTAAAAGATCAATTGTATGGGTTTTTTTCTATACTATTACCATAAAGGTATTACCCTAATGAGAGATTCAAAAAAAATAAGTGGATGGTTAGGAAGACCAAGATACACAAAGGATTAGTAATGGAGATTCTTTAAATTATCCAATAGGATATTTTTTTATAGAAAAGTAATTCGAATTGGGGCTTTAAGTTGGTAGAAATGATTAAGAAGTACTCCCCATGATTTCGATCCAGAGTATGTTCCTGTCCACTGATTAAGTAAATAACTATCAAAACGAAGAAATCTTTTACTTTTGATAATACGAATAATGCCTCTTTTTCTGAGAAAGGAGAATAGGAACGAAATAAAATTCTTGTTATGTAATGCAATGTCTAAATGCTTTTTCGTAATCGAAAATGAGAAAAAGATAGGTTGAAATATCTATGTGATATTCCTCTAAAAATTATTTTTTTCATTCAAGGGTAAAGTTTTTAATTAACAAAGAAAAATGAAAATTTTTAAAATATGAGATCAATTCCGAAGCACTTTTTTATTATTTTATTATAAATCTAGCAGACAGAATTCCATTAGTCTAATTATAGGCCTTAGGATAAGAATTTGATTCTCTATCGATCTTACAAACACATCAACAAATACATCAAGATAAATAAAGTTGAAAGGTTCTTATATTGATTTGTGACCTATGAGGAGCCGTATGAGGTGAAAATCTCATGTACGGTTCTGTAATAGTGACGAGAACAGTGATGTTATTGTCGACTATGATTATCTAACAGTTTAAGTACAGTTGATATAGTTGAAACACAATCAAAATATGGTTTTTGGGGATGGAATTTGTGGCGTCAACCTATAGGGTTTATCATTTTTCTAATTTCTTCTCTAGCCGAGTGTGAGAGATTACCTTTTGATTTACCAGAAGCAGAAGAAGAATTAGTAGCTGGTTATCAAACCGAATATTCAGGTATAAAATTTGGCTTATTTTATGTTGCTTCGTATCTAAATCTACTAGTTTCTTCGTTATTTGTAACAGTTCTTTACTTGGGGGGTTGGAATCTTTCTATTCCAAACCTATTTAGTCCTGAAATTTTTGACATAAATAAAAGAGGGAAAGTTTTTGTAACAATAATAGGTATCTTTATTACACTGGCTAAAACTTATTTGTTCTTGTTTATTTCTATTGCAACAAGATGGACGTTACCAAGACTAAGAATGGACCAACTATTAAATCTTGGATGGAAATTTCTTTTACCTATTTCTTTAGGTAATCTATTATTAACAACTTCGTTCCAGCTTCTTTCACTGTAAAGGAATAGAATATTCTATTCTTCATAACTTGTCTCAAACAAGAGAAAGAAACCAGTAAACTTATTTATAGATATTCAGATATGTTCCCTATGCTAACTCGGTTCTTGAACTCTAGTCAACAAACAATACGAGCTGCCAGGTATATTGGTCAAGGTTTCATGATTACCCTGTCCCACGCGAATCGTTTACCTGTAACTATTCAATACCCCTACGAAAAATTGATTACATCAGAACGTTTCCGAGGTCGAATCCACTTTGAATTTGATAAATGCATTGCTTGTGAAGTATGTGTTCGTGTATGCCCTATAGATCTACCCGTTGTAGATTGGAAATTTCAAACTGATATTCGAAAAAAACGATTACTTAATTACAGTATTGATTTTGGAATTTGTATATTTTGTGGTAATTGTGTTGAGTATTGTCCAACAAATTGTTTATCAATGTCCGAAGAATATGAGCTTTCTACTTATAATCGTCATGAATTGAATTATAATCAAATTGCTTTAGGCCGGTTACCTGTATCAATAATTGAAGATTACACAATTCGAACAATTTCTTCGAATTTATCTCAACTAAACAATGTATAAAACTCTTGATTCGCAAAACATTTAAAAATTCAAAAAAAAAATAGCTTTTAGATTTTTTTGCAGTTAAAGGAATGAGGTTTTTGCTTGGTCAATACAAAAGAACGGTTGGTTCGTAAGGGTCGTGGCTTGATTTTCATTTAAAATCAATTTTTATTCGAATAATGTAATATTTAATAATATAAAGATAAAGTTTTAACCTTTGCTTTCGAGAATAGATAAAAGTAATCCTGTACTTACATCAATCCAAATCACCTCCATTCAAATTGAATTC